CGACAACTTATTTGCAAGAAGGAGAAAGAATTTAATGTGAAAATAATGAATGGGGGAACAAAAAGTGGGCGGCATGAGGAAACCCGGTAAATTGGGGTTTTCCCGGCAAATCGGTTGGGCAACAATTTATTTGCAAGAAGGAAGAATAATTATTAATTTTGGTGGTGGTACATAAATAAACCCTCTTGAGGTGTTGGAATTAGCATAAAATTTTCTTTGTAGATTTTGAGGTGGATTTGTGAAAATTAAATCTTATATTATTAATATATATACACGTATATAATATAAATTACAAATAATCTTAAATTATTAGTCATTTAATTTTATTAATATTAAGGCCCTTATAAACCTGTTAACATTTATGAGAAAGGGTTTAGAGAAAGGATCTTTAAAGATATATGGAAATTGTATAGATTATTATACTCTATACATATTTAATATATATATTATAGTAATATTAAATTTTATTTAATAATTATTACTATCAGGATTAATAATTAAAATATTTATTTTACTAATTGAATTTATTTTTATATTAAATAAATATGGATTTAATAATATCATCTTATTTATAATGATATAGTGTAGTCTTAGTAGGTCAGAAAATAATATTAGAAGAAAAAAAAAAAAAAAAAAAATCTTCTGAGCTTAGTTTTTGGGTAAAGTGAATCTATTTTAATGGGATAAATTATATTCTTGTACCAATACCTTGGTTTGAACCTTAAATATGTGGAATAGCATCGATAGTTCTTTTTCTTATTTTGTATTACAGGCATTCGTTGATTGAGGGCGACACGATTACGGATGCCGGTAGTGTGGAATGACCACAATGAGGATGATGCGGTGGGAGTTTTATTCTCCGGTTTTCGTTTGAACGTTAGAGGTGTGGCAGCGCATCGATAGTTCTTTTTCTTATTTTGTATTACAGGCATTCGTTGATTGAGGGCGACACGATTACGGATGCTGGCATGTGGGATAGAGGAAAGGGATTGCAAAGAGGTATGGTGTGTTTTTTTAAAATTTGAAGGAATAATCTTATTATTGTTGTATATTAGGTGGTGATAGATTTAATTAGTTTAAGTTTAAGTAGTTAAATTTGGTATTCAGAATTATGATTATGTCGTTAAGTAAGAATTAGGGGTAATTTTAAGTTGATTATTCAGGTTTGTAATGGGAGTGTTGGGGTGTGGTTTAGTAGGTTGTGATGTTTATTTGTCGTATTAAGGTGTTTAGGTAGAGTATAGTTTAGTGAGAGTGAATTTATGATTTTATACGTGTTGGTAAATTAATTAGGAGCAATAGTGATAATATCATAAAAGGGATATTATGAAAGTACCGCGGAAATGGTTGTTGTTATTAAAATTTTATTCTGGTTTATGAATTTATTTTTTGAACGGTTTACATGTAAATTTAGGTGTGAGAGTAATAATTGATCTAGAAGATCTTGTTGTATTAATCGCAGTATTGAATATTATGAATATTAGGGTAACCTAGAATTAGTGATTTAATTAAATATTGGCTAAAATCGTGCCAGCTGCCGCGGTTATACGTTAAAATATGAGTGAATTATTTTGGTGTTAAAGTTAATTTGTTAAAAAGATGTATTATAATGTATTAAAAGGTTTTTATGAAGGTGGAATTTATAGAAAATGGTCAATTTATAAAGTAAGTGAATGAGGCTTTGAAGTTTTAATAATAGACTAGGATTAGATACCCTATTATATATTAAGAAAATATTAACCACTGGAGTATTAGTAGTTAAGGTCTTGAAAGTCAAAGAATTTGGCGGTGCTTTAGTCTTGTCAGAGGAATTTGTCCTGTAATTGATATTACGCGTTATAGTAAACTTGGCTTTGTAGTTCAACTTATATACCGCCGTCATAAGAATATTTTAGAAGAGTATTTTCTAAAGATTTAAGGGAGTAGTATGTCAGGTCAAGGTGTAGTTTATAGTTAAGAAGGAGATGAATTACAATAAAATTATTTATTACGGATATTAATATGGAATTAATAATTGAAGGTGGATTTGAAGGTAATGTTGTTTTATTATGGCAGTGTGATTTAAGCTCTAAAGTATGTACACATCGCCCGTCGCTCTCACTATAAAGTGAGATAAGTCGTAACAGAGTAGGTATACTGGAAAGTGTACCTAGTAAGGCAAAATAGAACTTTGAAGTGAAGTTTTTCATTTACATTGAAATTGATTCTGTGCAATTCGGAATATTTTGAAGAAAAATATTAATGATTTGAAAGGAGATCTTGATGTTAGGTAGTTAATAAAAGTAATTTTATAGGAGATAGTTATAGTATAGTGTATAGAATAGATTTGTATTGATTTATAGAAGATTAGTATTGTGGAAGGAATATGAAATATATTAAATAGGGTTTTAAGTGTAAGTAGAAGTATTTTTGTACCTTGTGTATCAGGGTTTATTAAATTGGTTTTATGGAATTAACTATCCCGAAGTGAGATGGGCAAGGGTTATATGTTGTTTATAGTGATAAATTTATCAATAATATAATTTTTGTAATGAAATGTTAGTCGTTTTTTATGATATCTGGTTTCTTGGGAGAGAAATTTAATTTTTTAAATATTGGTGTATTTTTTGTTTTGATGAAATAATTTATAGGATATGGGGTATATTTTTGGGGATGAGCTGGAGTATATTTGATTATAAAATGTGTTGAATTATTGAGGTAATAGGCTTTAAATTAGCTTTTTATATTAAATTGTTATAAATAAATTGAATTAGAATATGATTTAGGAAATTTTTTAATTTGTTTACTGAGATGATTGGCGTAATAGGTGTGTTTATGTAATTATGATAAAATGAGTATATAATTAGAGTTATAAGTGTTTAATATTAAAGTTTTATGTGAATTATTTTTGAGGAACTAGGCAAAGTTATGAATTATTCACATGTTTATCAAAAACATCTCTTTTTGTTTTTATAAAAAGTAGGGCCTGCCCGCTGAGATTTGAAGGGCCGCGGTAATTTGACTGTGCGAAGGTAGCAAAATCATTAGTCTTTTAATTGGAGGCTGGAATGAATGGTTTGATGAAATAAAGACTGTCTTTGTTTTATAAGTGGAAATTAACTTTTTAGTAAAAAGGCTAAAATTTTGATAAGGGACGAGAAGACCCTATAGAGTTTTACTTAATAGGAATTAATTTATGTTGGTTGTAGTAGATAAGTTATTATAAATTTGAGTTTTGTTGGGGAGACATAGGGAATTAATAAACTCTTTAGTGAATTTATAATAAACATTGATTAGTGGTTAAGTGATCCATTAGTATTGATTAGAAGATTAAATTACCTTAGGGATAACAGCGTTATTTTTTTTGAGAGTTCTTATCGACAAGAAAGATTGCGACCTCGATGTTGGATTAAGAAAATTTTTAGGTGTAGAGGCTTATGGTAATAAGTCTGTTCGACTTTTAAATTCTTACATGATCTGAGTTCAGACCGGCGTGAGCCAGGTCGGTTTCTATCTTTATTTTAATAGAAGATCTTAGTACGAGAGGACCAGGTTTTCCAAAAATTTTTTTTTGATTTGAATGGAATTAAGCGGACTATTTTGGCAGAAAAAGTGTCTTGAAGTTAGATTTCAATTATGTAATATTATATTACAATTAGTAATGTTTGATTCTTATTTGATTTTACTTGGAAGTTTAATTATAATTGTTAGTGTACTTGTGGGTATAGCTTTTTTAACATTATTAGAGCGTAGGGTTCTAGGATATGTTCAGGAGCGTAAAGGGCCTAATAAAGTGGGTTTTTTGGGTATGTTGCAACCCTTGGTTGATGCTTTGAAGTTGTATAGTAGGGAGCAGACTATACCTGAAATATCTAATTATTGGTTATATTATATTTGTCCTTTGTTTGGATTGACTTTATCTTTATTAGTTTGATTAGTTTACCCAATTTGCTTTGGTTTATTAACCTTTAATTTAGGCTTGTTGTTTTTTTTATGTTGTATTAGAATAGGGGTATATGGGGTGATACTTGGGGGATGATCATCTAATTCAAAATATGCATTGTTGGGGGGGCTGCGAGCAGTAGCTCAAACTATTTCTTATGAGGTAAGTTTGGCTATTGTTTTATTGTGCATAGTGGTTTTTGTGGGGGGGTATGATTTAGTAGGATTTATAAAGGTTCAATATTATGTATGGTTAGTTGTTTTGAGTTTTCCCTTAATATTGATTTGGTTTGCTTCGTGTTTAGCAGAGACAAATCGACCGCCCTTTGATTTTGCGGAAGGGGAATCGGAGTTGGTATCAGGATTTAATGTTGAGTATAGAAGAGGAAGTTTTGCTTTAATTTTTATGGCGGAATATACGAGTATTTTGTTTATGAGTATATTGTTTTGTGTTATGTTTTTAGGGGGCGATTTTGGAAGTATTTTTTTTTCTTTCAGGGTTAGCTGGTTAGGGTTTATGTTTATTTGAGTTCGAGGAACTTTTCCGCGATTTCGTTATGATAAGTTAATATACTTGGCTTGAAGGGGGTTTTTACCAGCTGCCTTAAATTATTTGATGTTTTTTATAGGTTTTATAGTTTATATATTTACGGGAAATTTGTAGTGAATAAATATATAATATGTATATATATATATATAAAAAAAAATTAAAAGTAGTTAGACTTAAGAATGAGATAGAATAAGTTATGATAATTCAATTTTTGGTTGCGATTGTTTTAGTAGTTAATAGATTTATATATATACACAATATATAAACATATATATATATATTGTGGTACATTTGAATAAAACTTAGTAAAATAGTGAATGCTAAGCTAATAGAAGGTTATTTAACTTCTATACTATGTTTTCAAAACATATGCTTTAAGCTTATTAGCTCTGTATAAATTTTATTAATATGGGTAATATTATGATTTTATTGAAGAAGGTTATCTCAGAATTTATGAAGAAGTGGAGTGATGATATAGTAGGAGAAATATATGATTGTAAGAATTTGTCCAGTAAAAATGAAAGGGTCTTCTACAGGTCGGGCCCCAATCCATGTTAATAAGATAATAATTGATGTTATAGTTCAAAAAAGTATTTGGTTTAGGGGGTAAAATTGTATTCTTTTAAAGTTGTTTTTCTTATATAATGGTAGGATTAGTAAAATAGCGATGGATAAGATTAAGGCAATTACTCCTCCTAGTTTATTGGGGATTGATCGTAGAATAGCATAAGCAAATAAGAAGTATCATTCAGGTTGAATATGAACGGGGGTTACTAATGGGTTAGCCGGGGTGAAATTATCTGGATCACCCAGTAAGTAGGGGTGGAGAAGGGTTAGAAAAATTAATCTTGCAATTAGGATAAGGAATCCGAAAATGTCTTTAAATGAGAAAAAGGGGTGGAATGGGATTTTGTCAATATTTCTATTAACACCTAAGGGGTTATTGGACCCTGTTTGATGGAGAAATAGAAGGTGAATTATTACTATAGCAATAATTATAAAAGGAAGTATAAAATGGAAGGTAAAGAAGCGAGTTAGTGTAGCATTATCTACAGCAAAGCCTCCTCAAATTCATTGAACTAGACTATCCCCTAGGTAGGGGATTGCTGAGAGTAGGTTGGTGATTACAGTGGCTCCTCAAAAAGATATTTGCCCTCAGGGGAGGACGTAACCTATAAATGCAGTTCCTATTGTTAAGAATAGGATAATTACTCCTGTGATTCATGTAAGTATAAAATTAAATGAACCGTAATATATTCCTCGACCTACGTGTAGGTATAAGCAAATGAAGAAGAATGAAGCTCCATTAGCGTGGAGAGTGCGTATTAGTCAACCATAATTAACATCACGGCAGATGTGTGTTACGCTTGAGAAAGCGAGATCAATATGAGCAGTAAAGTGTATAGCTAGAAATAATCCCGATAAAATCTGGATGCTTAAGCATAATCCTAAAAGTGATCCGAAATTTCATCATGTTGAAATATTTGAGGGGGTGGGGAGATCAATTAAAGCGTGGTTAAAGATTTTGATTAGTGGATGAGATGTTCGGAGGGGTTTAGTCATAAAATTTATTTGTTTGTTTATTTTGATCGTAAAGGGCCCAGGAAGATGTTAGTAATTTTAACAATAGCAATAAGGGTGAGGAAAAGGTAAATTATTAAAATAATAGTTAAGATTCTGGTGGGGGTATTGTATAATTTAAGTAGTATTAAATGTTGAGAGGAGGTTGAAATGAAAAGATTAGTAGAAGTTAAGGGGTGGGTGTCTCTGTTTCTGTTAAAAAGGTTTATTAAAGTTTGATCTTTAAAGTAAAGGATGATTACTAGAGGTATGGAGATTATTAGTCTTGTCAGTAGAATTTTATTTGTAGGTTGAAAGGAAAATAATTCATTAGAGGCGATACTTGTAATATAAAGAAATAAAATTAATATTCCTCCTAGAAATACTAAAAATAAAATGTAGGATATTCAAAAGGTTTTGGTGATTAATCTTATGGACAGGGATAGAATTAAAGTTTGTAGGATGATCGTAATTGTTATGGATACCGGGTGTTTAGTTAGATTGAATATGAAGGTTATCACTAGGTTGGGTATAAGAATTATTATCATTTTATGTATTTATATAATTATTTATTAAATAAAAATTTGTTCAGGAGGTAGTTTATAATTAAAACGCTAGTTTTGGGTATTAGATATAAATAGTAATTATTTTCTTCTGAGTTTTAAAAAGTAAACTTTAACTGTGGTTTACAAGACCAATGTTTTTTTTAAACTATTAAAACATTTAAATTATGGTAATAATTAATTGGTTGAGTTTGGTATTTTTAATGTTGGGGGGTATGTGAGTTTTTTGCTCTAGTCGTAAGCATTTATTATCTATATTACTTAGTTTAGAATTTATGGTGTTAAGCATGTTTTCAATATTGTTTATTTTACTTACTTTTTTTGAAAATGAGATTTATTTTTTAATAGTTTTTTTAAGCTTTTGTGTATGTGAAGGTGTTTTGGGATTATCGATTTTGGTTTTAGTAATTCGTACACACGGGAATGATTTTTTTCAGAGTTTTAGAGTGTTACAATGTTAAAATTTATTGGGATGTTAATATTTTTAATCCCCCTTGCTTTTAAGCCCTGAGGTTGGTGGTTGGTACAGGGATTTTTTTTTATAATAAGAGGAATTATAATAATTAATTTTACTTTAGTATATGATTTTTCTAGGATTAGATATTTTTTGGGGGTAGATGGGTTAAGAGTAGGTTTAATTTTACTTAGAAGATGGATTTGTGCTTTAATAGTAATGGCTAGAAATTCTGTTTATCAGGGTTCATTTCATGTTAATTTGTTTTTAAGACTTATTGTTTCTCTTTTAATTATGTTGGTTTGCACATTTAGAAGTTTAGGTTACTTTTCTTTTTATTTTTTTTTTGAAGGCAGTTTAATTCCTACTTTGTTATTGATTTTGGGGTGAGGGTATCAACCTGAGCGATTACAAGCGGGTGTTTATTTGATGTTTTATACTTTAACAGCTTCTTTACCTCTTTTAATTGGTTTATTTTATGTTTATACGTTTCACGGGAGTTTACATATAGGAATGGAGGTTGATATTAATATTAATTTATTATTATTTTTGAGTTTGGTTTTGGCATTTTTAGTTAAATTGCCTATATTTATAGTACATTTGTGATTACCCAAGGCTCACGTCGAAGCTCCAGTTGCGGGTTCAATAATTTTAGCGGGGGTTTTATTAAAACTCGGGGGATACGGTTTGTTGCGAGTTTATAAAATGATAGTACACTTAAATGTGACTGTGAATTTTTTTATTATAAGTGTTGGTTTAATAGGGGGCGTGTTGATTAGAATTGTATGTTTGCGACAAAGTGATTTAAAAGCTTTAATTGCTTATTCTTCTGTCGCTCATATAGGTATAGTATTGGGGGGTGTAATAACTATAAATAAGTGGGGGTTTGTTAGTGCTTATGTTATAATATTGGCTCATGGTTTATGTTCTTCTGGTTTATTTTGTTTGGCAAATATTGTATATGAGCGGTTGGGTAGACGTAGATTGTTGATTAACAAGGGTTTAATAAGATTTATACCATCTATAACGTTATGGTGGTTTTTATTGGTATCTTCTAATATAGCTGCTCCCCCTTCATTTAATTTAGTAGGGGAAATTGGTTTATTGAGTAGAATAGTTGGTTGATGTTGATTAACTATAATTACGCTAATAATTTTATCTTTTTTAAGAGTGGTCTATAGTTTGTATTTATACTCTTTTAGTCAGCATGGTTATTTTTATAGAGGGGTTAAACTATGTGGGGGAGGTTTTGTTCGGGAGTATTTAATATTGATTATACATTGATTACCTTTAAATTTATTAATCTTGAAGGGGGAGCTGTGAATAATGTGAATATACTTAAGTAGTTTAAATTTAGAAGAATATTGATTTGTGGTATCAAGGATGTATATTATAATACCTTGGGTTATTTTTTGATGAGTAGCAATCGGTAGTTTGAGAGCGAGTTTATTGTTTGTAGGAAGAGTAATTAGTTTATTAGTAGGATTCTATCTAGTAAAATATGATGGTGTAGTTTTTATTGAATGGGAATTGTTTGATGTAAATTCTTCTGTGGTGGTTATGACATTATTATTTGATTGAATATCTTTAATTTTTATGGGATTTGTTTTATTTATTTCTTCATTAGTAATTTATTATAGAAATGAATATATAGAGGGGGAGAAACACCTGATTCGATTTATTTTGTTGGTTTTGTTATTTGTGTTGTCTATAGTAATTTTAATTGTTAGTCCTAATATTATTAGAATGTTGTTGGGGTGGGATGGGTTAGGATTAGTTTCTTATTGTTTAGTAATTTATTACCAAAATCTAAGGTCTTTTGGGGCTGGAATGTTGACAGCTTTAAGAAATCGGGTGGGGGATGTGGCTTTATTGATAGTAATTGCTTGAATATTGAATATGGGTAGTTGAAGTTATATTTTTTATATCGATTTTTTAAGCACGGAGGTGTGAAATTTAAAATTAATTATATTAATTGTGTTGGCGGCAATGACGAGGAGAGCTCAAATTCCTTTCTCTTCTTGGTTACCAGCAGCTATAGCTGCTCCTACTCCTGTCTCTGCATTAGTTCATTCTTCTACATTGGTAACTGCAGGTGTTTATTTATTAATTCGTTTTAATAATTTAATTGTAGTGAATAGGGGTGTGGCTGATTTTTTAGTGGTTATTGCTATGTTGACGATGTTTATGTCAGGAGTTGGGGCTAACTTGGAATATGATTTGAGGAAAATTATTGCTTTGTCTACGTTAAGACAATTAGGTTTAATAATGGGGATTTTGGCTTTAGGGGAGGCTAGGTTAGCTTTTTTCCATTTATTAACTCATGCGTTATTTAAAGCTTTATTATTTATATGTGCTGGATCAATTATTCATAGAATGGTAAATTGTCAAGATATTCGTAGTATAGGGGGGTTAAGATGATTTATACCTATTACAACAGGTTGTTTTAATGTTGCTAATTTAGCTTTATGTGGAATACCCTTTTTATCTGGATATTATTCTAGGGATTTGATTTTGGAAGTTGTAATTCTATCTAATATTAATATGTTAATTTTTTTTTTGTTTATGGTTTCAACAGGATTGACGGTTTGTTATTCTCTGCGGTTAGCTTATTATACAATAATTGGTGAATTTAATTATTTTGCGGTCTATAATATTCACGATCAAAGGGGGCCTATAGTAAGGATAATAATTTCTTTGATGTTGATGGCTGTAGTTGGGGGTTGTGCAATAAGATGATGTTTTTTCTCGGCTCCTGTTTTAGTGTGTTTACCATTATTTTTAAGGATATTAATTATTATGTTGGTAGTATTGGGAGGTAGTTTGGGTTATATATTATCTTCATCTGTAGTATATATATCAAGATTATTGAAATTTTATGGGGGGGTTATGTTTTCAGGGTCTATGTGATTTATACTAAGATTGTCAACTAGAGGGGTGAATAAATTACCTTTGGTTTTAGGGGAAGAGGTGTTTAAAAGTGTTGATCAGGGGTGGAGAGAAGGGATCGGGGGTCAAGGATTTTATAGGTGATTTTTGGGTGGGTCTCAATTATTACAATGATTTCAAGATAATAGATTAAAGGTTTATTTATTAAGTTTTATAATTTGGGTATTAGTGTTAATTTTTCTAAGCTTAGTTATTATGTAAGCTTATTAGAGTTATTTAGGTAGCTTAAGTTTAGGGCATAACAGTGAAGATGTTAAAGTAATTATTTATATTTCTAAATAGTAATTTGTATTAAGTTTAAATGAATTTAATATGTTTGGGTTGTTTATATTTGTTATATTACTAAATTTGATACATAAGAGGTAATATTTATTATATATTTGAGTATAATTTATAAGTATATGTGTGATACTATTTTTACAATGAAAGTGTAAGGTTTTATTAAACTATATAAATGAGGGATATCAATGGAATCTAACCATTAAAATAAAAAGTTAGCAGCTTTCATTTGATCTTCATATCCCAAATTGTGTGGTGTGGGGTTAGGTTTAGTTGGAAGTTAAGTTCATTGATATTATTAACAGTAATATACCTCTATTTGGTTTCAACTAAAGTTAAACAAGGATGAATTATCATCTAAAGTCAGGTCGAAACTGGTTGCAATATTGCTTCTTGTTTTATTATGTTTTATTTATTTATTTAAGGAGGACTAAATAAGTACTTTTTGATTGCAATTCAAATGTTATGGTTAACTACATCCCTATTATTTAATGAGTTATTTTAATGTGATAGTTGGATAAATTTGGTTATTTAAGATATTTGGTTTATGGTTAAGTATTGTAATTCTATGAATATAGATAGAACTAAGGATGACTAAGGTGAGTAAAAGTGAATTAATTAGCTCAATCAAGGGCTCCTTGATTTCATTCATGGAATAATCCTAGGAGGAGGATGCTAATGAAAAATGTTCTTAGCATTGATCAAACAGGGAGTCTTGATTTGGGGAAAATGATAATTAAAGGTAGGAGCAGGGCGATTTCTACATCAAAGATTAGGAAAATAACAGCAATAATGAAAAAATGTATTGAAAAAGGTAAGCGAGCTGAGATTTTAGGATCAAATCCACACTCGAAGGGAGAGTTTTTTTCTTGATCGGAAATGGTTTTTATTGAAATGCCTGATGCGATTATTCTTAAAATTGATGATAGAATAATGATAATAAGAGAAATTGTTAATATAATAAAAATTATTCACTTTGATGTTCAAACTTTTTGATTGGAAGTCAAATGTACTTGATATTATACTAAGTGAATAGGGTTTAACTCCCTCATCAATAAATGGAGATGTAAAGAAATAGTCAAACAACATCTACGAAGTGTCAATATCAAGCGGCTGCTTCGAAGCCGAAATGATGGTGGGGGGAAAATTGGTGAAGAAGATGTCGTTGAAAACATGTTAATAGAAATGTTGTTCCAATAATTACATGAAATCCGTGGAAGCCAGTTGCTATAAAGAAGGTTGATCCATAAGAGGCATCCGCAATAGTGAAGGTGGCTTCTATATATTCATATCCTTGGAGAATGGAAAAGTAAATTCCAAGAGAAAAAGTAAAAAAGAGTCCTTGTGTAGTTTGTGAAAAGTTACCTTCCATTAGACTATGATGAGCTCATGTAATAGTAATGCCTGATGCTAAAAGGATGGCTGTGTTAAGTAGAGGGATTTGAAGGGGATTAAAGGGTTGAATACCTCTTGGAGGTCAAGTAGTGCCTAGTTCAATAGATGGGGATAGTCTTCTGTGGAAAAAAGCTCAAAAGAATGAAATGAAAAAAAGGATTTCGGAAACAATAAATAAAATTATTCCTCAGCGTAAACCTAAACTCACTGATATTGTATGAAGGCCTTGATAAGTACTTTCTCGTGTAATATCACGTCATCATTGTAATATTGTTAATGAGTTAATTATTAACCCTAATATAATTAAAGATCTGTCGTAGAAATGAAATCATTTTACTAAACCTGATGTTATAGTTAGGGCTCCTAAAGCACCTGTTAAAGGTCAGGGGCTAGGATTAACTAAGTGATAAGGGTGATTGGCATGGAGTGTGGTCATTATATTATTATTTAGTTTAGTTAATTTTACTTAGTTTCTCTTGCATATAAGGTGGATAGAATAGTAAATACATAGGCTTGGATGATAGCTACGGCTAATTCAAGCGAAAGTAAAGCGGTTTGTGCAAGAATTAATAAGCTAGCAGGTAAGGTGGATAGGAGGGGGCCAGTTTCTCCAAGGAGGGTTAAAAGTAGATGACCAGCAATTATATTAGCTGTTAAGCGGATTGCCAATGTTCCAGGTCGGATAAGATTTCTAATGGATTCAATACATACTATAAAAGGTATGAGAATAGGGGGGGTTCCTTGGGGTACAAGGTGGGCAAGTATGTGTTGGGTGTTTTTAAATCATCCGAAAATTATAAAACTTAACCATAGTGGGAGTGCTAATCTTAAAGTAAAGGTAAGGTGACTAGATCTTGTGAAGATATAAGGAAATAACCCCAAAAAATTGTTTAATAGGATGAAAAAGAATAAGGGAATAAAAATGGAAGTAGTTCCTGGGTTATTTTTATCTAAAAGTAAGGTGAATTCCCTATGTAGGGTGTTTGAAATTAATATTCAAATATAATTAAAGCGAGATGGAGTCAATCAAAATAAAAGGGGTATTACTAAGAATATTAGGAATGTACTTAGTCAGTTAAGTGGAAATGAATGTGTCAATATAGAGGTAGAAGGGTCAAAAATAGAAAATAGGCTTGTTATTATCATTTTCAATTAAATGATTGTAAATAAGAAGTTAGAGGTATTTGATAGGTAGTAGGAGATGTAGTTTGGTAACTGTAATTTATTAGGATTAAGGAGAGAAATATACAAGTGAATATAGGGAATAAAAATGCTCATCTAAGGGGGCTTATTTGTGGGATAAAGGAATATTATTTAAATAATAATTTTAATATGACATATTAATGTTATATTTTAACTAATTCCTTTCATTAGAAGTAGGCGTTAAATTACTATTATATGGTTTAAGAGACCAATACTTTCTTTCAGTCATCTAATGAGGAAGTTAAAGAGTGTTTAATTCATTGAATAAATGTTGAAGTATTTACACTTTCAATAACAATAGGTATAAATCTGTGATTAGCTCCACAGATTTCTGAACATTGGCCGTAAAATAAGCCAGGGCGATTTATAAAGAAGTTAATTTGATTTAGTCGTCCTGGAGTGGCATCTACTTTTACACCAAATGAGGGAATAGTTCAAGAATGTAGAACATCTGCGGCCGTTACTAATATTCGAATTTGCGTGTTTATAGGAAGGATGGTGCGATTATCGACATCTAGTAGGCGAAATCCATTATTAGGGAGTTCACTATAAGGTATAATATAGGAGTCAAATTCATAGGGGGTTGGGAAATCTGTATATTCATATGTTCAATATCATTGGTGGCCAATAGTTTTTACAGTGATGAGGGGATTCATTGTTTCGTCTAATAAGTATAGAAGACGCAAAGATGGGAGGGCAATAAAAATTAGAATAATTGCTGGAAGAATAGTTCAAATAATTTCGATTATTTGACCTTCAAGTAATAATCGGTGAGTGAAGTTATTAAATAAAAGTGATATTATGATATATGTTACTAATACAGTAATTATGAGTAAAATTAAAAGTGTATGATCGTGGAAAAATGTTAGTTGTTCTATTAATGGTGAGTTTCTATTTTGTAGATTTAGATTTGACCATGTAGCGATTTCTAATAAAAGTTTTTCTTTGTTTTTAGAGCTTAAATCTAATGCACTAATCTGCCATATTAGAAGGTTAGGAGGATAGGGAGTTCTGTGTAACTATGCTCAGCTGGGGGAAGGTTTTGAAATCATTCTAGTGAACTAGATATGTGGAGGGAAAATAAAACAAAACGATTGGTAATGAAGCTTTCTCAAATAATAAAGATTAAAAAGATAATACCAATAAAGGAGACTGTTGATCCTAATCTTGATATAATGTTTCATGATGTGTAGGTGTCGGGGTAATCTGAGTATCGTCGTGGTATCCCAGCTAAACCTAGGAAGTGTTGGGGAAAAAATGTTAAGTTTACACCAATGAATATAATAGAAAATTGGATTTTTAATCATTTAGGGTTTAAAGTTAATCCAGTTAATAAGGGGTATCATTGAATTAATCCTGCTATGATAGCAAATACAGCTCCTATTGATAGGACGTAGTGAAAATGTGCAACTACATAATAGGTGTCATGTAAAATAATGTCGAGAGATGAGTTGGCTAATACTACTCCAGTCAATCCTCCTATGGTAAATAAAAATACAAATCCTAGGGTTCATAATAAAGGGGGGGTATAATTTAATTGGGTACCATGAAGGGTTGCTAGTCATCTGAAGATTTTAATACCCGTGGGTACGGCGATAATTATAGTAGCTGATGTAAAATACGCTCGCGTATCAACGTCCATACCAACAGTGAATATATGGTGAGCTCAAACAACAAACCCTAATAATCCAATTGCTAATATGGCATAAATTATTCCTAATGATCCGAAGGCTTCCTTTTTCCCGCTTTCTTGGCTAATAATATGGGAGATTATGCCAAAGCCCGGGAGAATTAAAATGTAAACTTCGGGATGGCCGAAAAATCAAAAGAGGTGTTGGTAGAGGATGGGGTCTCCCCCTCCTGCGGGGTCGAAGAAAGATGTGTTTAAATTGCGGTCAGTAAGAAGCATAGTAATTGCCCCAGCTAAAACAGGCAAGGAAAGAAGGAGAAGCAGGGCGGTAATAGCAACTGCTCAAACGAAAAGAGGTGTTTGATCTAGTGTTATACCCGGTGTTCGTATGTTAATAGAGGTTGTAATAAAGTTTACAGCCCCTAAGATAGATGAAACACCTGCTAAGTGTAAAGAGAAAATAGCTAGATCTACTGAGGCTCCTGCATGGGCAATTCTTGAAGATAGTGGGGGGTAAACAGTTCAACCCGTTCCAGCCCCACTTTCAACAAAACTTCTAGCTAATAATAAGGTTAATGAGGGGGGGAGAAGTCAAAAGCTTATATTATTTATTCGTGGGAAGGCCATATCAGGAGCTCCTAGTATTAAGGGGACTAATCAATTTCCAAATCCTCCAATTATAATAGGTATAACTATGAAGAAAATTATAATAAATGCGTGGGCAGTAACAATGACATTATAAATTTGGTCATCTCCAATTAAAGAACCAGGTTGACCAAGTTCAGTTCGAATTAATATACTAAGAGAAGTCCCTACTATCCCTGCTCATGCTCCAAAGATAAAATATAATGTTCCAATATCCTTATGATTTGTGGAGAATAATCACTTGTTCAGTAGGGTGGCTGATAAGAGGCGGTAAATTGTAAATTTATTAATGAGAGTATTCTCCCCTATTAAAGATCTTATAGTCAAAGGATGATATTAGACTGCAATTCTAAAGTTGTAGTAACTTACTAAGATTTAAATATATTTATTTATTTCTAGCTTTGAAGGCTATTAGTTTGTTTAACTTAAAATCTTTAATGAATTGATCAAATTGTTGTTATTATCATTAATCCAATTATAGATAAGAGTACTCTTCTAGAAATAGTTGTTAATAATAGAGAGCTATATATAGGTAATATATTTCATTTTAAATTGGGTGAATTTAGAAGGAAAGCAGAAAATGTTAATCGGATATAATAAAATAAAGTGACTAAGGTTGTAATAACTATTAGGGTTGTTAAAAAATAGTGGTCAGAGTAAATTATGGCTTGGATCACCAATCATTTGGGTAAAAATCCAATGAAAGGGGGTAGTCCACCTAAGGATAGTAATAGGGAATATATTGAAAATTTTATTGTTGGGTTAGAGTTATAAAGGAGGTAATTTTGAGGGAGGTATGAAATTTGAAATGTGTAGAAGACAAGAATTGTAGCTGCTCTTAATATACAATAAATAATAAAGTAAAGTGTTCATAAATTTTCTCCAATTAATATACCTCTTAGTATTCAACCAAGGTGACTAATTGATGAATAAGCAATTAACTTACGTAATGAAGTCTGGTTTAAGCCTCCCAAACAACCAATAGTAATGGATGTGATGATAATTGCATAAATAAATATATTAAAATTAATTAAGTAGGAGAGGAGGATTAAGGGGGCGATTTTTTGTCAAGTTATAAGTACTAAGGCGTTTCTTCATCTTAATCCTTCTATAGTACCTGGGAATCAAAAATGGAAAGGTGCTGCCCCTATTTTTAATAGGAGAGAGGAAGTTATAAGGGTGGGTAATAGTTCTTGGTAAAATAATATATTAATTTTTGTTATAAATTGTATTAAAATAAATGAGAATAGGAGGGTGGATGAGGCAAAGGCTTGAATGAGAAAATATTTTAAAGAGGCTTCAGTGGAGAGGGGATTTTGGCAGGAAGTAATTAGTGGGATAAAAGCTAATAAGTTAATTTCTAATCCAATCCATGCCCCCAATCAGGATGTAGATGATATGGAAATAAGGGTTCCTATAATTAAAGTTAAGGAAAATAAATATTTTGAAGGGTTGAAGATAATTAAATAGATATTAAGTTAGATGATTTAATCTCATTTATATTTATATATACGAGTTAATTTCTATTTATAATAAGTTGATTTAATTTTAAGGCTTAGGAGATTTATATTTTAGTGTAGGATGCACTAAAGTTTTTGATACTTTGAGTAATAGTTTGATTCTATTAAATATAATGAAGGTAAAGTTTACATGATTTACTCTATCACAGTAATCCTTTTATTAATCAGGCACATCATTTATTTTGAGCGGAGTGTAAAGAGGAGGATTATTCCTATAGATGGGGTATGAACCCATTAGCTTGGGGTTTAGCTTACCTATTT